TTCAAATTGATTCCACCGTGAAATAAAATATCACAACGTATCTTTCTAGGGAAGTGAATCTTCCCTAGATACGTTTATTCCAGTTAATTCTGAATCTATATTTAATATAATATACGGATCGTGCTGAATAAATTTAAGCAAAAAAAAAAAGATGAAATCATTCCAATTCCAATGGACTTCAACAAATAAAAAACTTATTCTTAGGTAAATCAATTACGAAATGTTTTTGTATAATGACCAATATCTGTTTTACATCTTCTATGCGAAAATGTTCAATTTTCATAAGATCTTCTTGACTCTTATTCAAAAGGTCTAATAATGTATGTATATTGGACCTTTTGAGGCAATTATAGGTCCTCGAAGGCAATTCTAATTGGTCAATAAAAAAACATTTCAATTCGATTTCTTTTTTTTTTCTTAGTTTATCCAATCCATCATGAAAAGTGAAAAAGGGTAAAGTAACCCTATTTTGATTGTCCTCTACATTTTTATCTTGTTCTTCTGCATGTAGAAACGGAATAAATAAATCAATCAAATTACGGGAGGCTTCGTAAAGTGCTTCTTTAGGAGTTAAACTTCCATTCGTCCATATTTCGAGAAAAAGTATCTCTTGTTTTTCATTCCCATTACTATAAGAATGAATACTATGATTTGCATTTCGAACAGGCATGAATACAGCATTTATTGGATAACTTCCTTCTTCAGCGTTATTTGGTGTTTTCATACGATATCCTCGATTACTCTCGATTTGTAATCCAATACAAAAATCAATTGGTTCCGTCAGGCTAGCTATATGCTGTGTAGTATCAACGATTTCCACAGAAGGTGGTGAGATGATGTCTTGAGCAGTTACATATCCAGGACCCTTGACGCAAATAGATGCGTCGCGAGTTCCATACAGATTACTTTTCAATACAATTTCTTTCAAATTCATTAAAATTTCATGTACGGATTCTTCAATACCTTCTATGGTAGAATATTCATGTGGTATCTTTTCAGATTTTGCGCGTGTAATACATGTTCCTTCTATTTCTCCAAGCAAAGCCCTTCGCATCGCAATGCCTATTGTATCAGCTTGACCTTTCATAAGCGGAGACAGAATAAAACGTCCATAATAAAAACGCTTACTGTCTTCTCTTGATTCAACACACTTCCACTGTAGTGTCCGAGTAGATACTGCTACTTCTTCTCGAAACATAGTCATATTATTTGATCCGATCATTTAATCATTTCTTTCTCTTGAAATTCGTTCAATTCTAAATTCTTATTTCTATATACGCCTTTTTTTAGGAGGCCTACACCCATTATGTGGCATAGGGGTTACGTCTCTGACAAAACTTAATAGTATACCACTTCTACGAATGGCTCGTAGTGCTGCATCTCTTCCAAGACCAGGACCCTTTATCATAACTTCTGCTCGTTGCATACCCTGATCTACTACTGTACGAATAGCGTTTGCGGCTGCGGTTTGGGCAGCAAACGGCGTCCCTCTTCTTGTGCCCTTGAAGCCGCAAGTACCGGCGGAGGACCAAGAAACAACCCGACCCCGTATATCTGTGATTGTTACAATGGTATTGTTGAAACTTGCTTGAACATGAATAACCCCTTTTGGTATTCGACGTCCAGTCTTACGTGAACTAATGCGCCCACTCCTACGTGAGCCAATTCTTGTTATGGTTTTTGTCATATTTTATCATCTCCTAAATATGAGTCAGAAATATACGTATATTTTATTTTCATGTCAAAATGGGTCCTTTATTTGTTTGTGTATTGAGTCCTTTGGAGAGTCTCTTAAAACAAAAATTATCCCTGTCTCTGTTTATGCCTCGGGTTGAAACAAATTACTATAATTCGTCCCCGCCTGCGGATCAGTCGACATTTTTCACAAATTTTACGAACGGACGCCCTAATTTTCATATTTTTTTCTCCTTAATTTTATTTTCATTTTTAATCTACTCCTTCGAAGAAAAGAAAATAAGTCTCTTGAAATTTTTAACCTCCGATTGTATCCGAACGAGAAGAATGTTGAAAAGTCACTACGAACCCGAAACATACCATTGGAAAGTGATTCAGTAATTAAACCTTCATGAATCCATTTTTGTTCTTTCATTCCAGGTAACCCCTTTTATTATCAACTCATGGAGTAGGAGTGATATTAGACAACCCTTCCTATTTTTTTTTTGAAAAAAAGAGGAAGTTTTCCTACGGATGCAATTCGTAGATCATAAAGATCACCATATATATAACAAAATTTCTCCCCCGATTCCTTCTAGTCGAGCCTCTCGGTCTGTCATTATACCTCGAGAAGTCGAAAGAATTACAATACCCATTCCTCCTAAAATCCTAGGAATTCGTTGATGGTTGGAATAGATTCGTAGGCCGGGTCGGCTGATACGTTTTAAAACAGTTCTATATGGCCCTTTTCTATTCCTTCTATGTCGCAGAGTTGAAACCAAGAAATATTTCTTGCTTACTCGATGTTTTCTCACATTTTCGATAAAGCCTTCGCGTAGAAGTATTTTAACAATGTTTTCAGTGATATTTGTAGATGCTATTCGAACCGTTCCTTTTTTATCCATGTCAGCATTTCGTATAGAAGTTATTATTTCGGCAATAGTGTCCCTACCCATGATGAACTATAATTATTGGTGCCTCCGGGTTTTTATATAATCAGCATGCTCTACTCTTTTTTTTTCATGAATTATTAAAGGTATATGCGTGAGAAACAATCTACTAATGCATTCTACTAATTAATGGAATCTAATTCAGTTCAGATATCTTACTATGAACCTCCCTTTTTTTATGTTTTATTATGTTTTCATCTATTAGTATTTATTTAGAATCTATTTATAATACCTCAGGAGCTAATGAGACTATTTTAGTAAAATTCAACTGTCTCAATTCCCGAGCGATCGCACCAAAAACTCGAGTTCCTTTGGGATTTCCTTCTTGATCAATGACAACTGCTGCATTGTCATCATATTGTATTATCATACCATTGTCACGTTTGAGTTCTTTACATGTACGTACAATTACAGCTCTGATCACTTCTGATCTTTGTAGAGGCATATTGGGAACTGCTTCTTTGATTACAGCAACAATAACGTCACCAATATGAGCATATCGGCGATTACTAGCTCCTATGATTCGAATACACATTAATTCTCTAGCCCCGCTGTTGTCCGCTACATTTAAATAGGTCTGAGGTTGAATCATATCATTCTTATTATTTTTCTCTTTTTTCTTTCAATGCTAACTAACTAAAGGGCGAAGAAAAAAAGAAGAAAGATTGTTTGTCCAGAAATAAAAAAACTGCGGTTTTTTCATCACAAGGCCCCTTTCCTTTCGTTCCATATCCCTATCCCGCAATAACGAATTGAGTTCGTATAGGCATTTTGGACGCAGCTATAGAAATAGCTTCTCTGGCTACAATTTCTGATACTCCACCCATTTCATAAAGTATTCGACCCGGTTTAACGACGGATACCCAATATTCGGGAGATCCTTTCCCCGAACCCATACGTGTTTCGGTAGGCCTTACTGTAACAGGTTTGTCTGGAAATATACGTACCCATATTTTTCCACCACGACGCGCATATCGTGCCATGGCTCGTCGCCCCGCTTCTATTTGTCTAGATGTGATCCAAGCGGGTTCAAGTGCCTGAAGGGCGTATCCGCCGAAACAAATTCGATTGCCTCGATAAGATATTCCCTTCATTCTTCCTCTATGTTGTTTACGAAATCTGGTTCTTTTGGGGTTATAGTTGATGGTTGTTTCTCAATGCCATCTCTACTGCAGAACTGGACATGAGAGTTTCTTCTCATCCAGCTCCTCGCGAATGAAACGATTAAATAATATTGTATATATTTTGAATTGAATGAATAATGAATCATGGAATTTTTTGAGATATAATCTGTCACGTACACGTAGGAATAAAATAAAATGATAAATTCCATTTTATAATTAATGAATCTTCATTTATTTTTACCTTTATTTTATTTATTTTTATTGAATTGCCCAAAACTTAGCAATCCAGTAAGGCTTTCGCGGGCGAATATTTGCTCTTTCAACATCCCTTTCATTCGTAGGGGCGTTCCATGACCTATCAGAATAAATGAATTGGTTCTTGGCTCGTTCCGCCATCCCACCCAATGAATCATTAGGATTCGTTTTCAAGGGAATCTTCCTCAGTCACAGGTTCTGTCGTTCCCATCGCTTCTCGATTAATGACTAGGCCCGAACTCTGCAATGGAGCTCCTAATAAAATTTGTTCCTGAATCAATCTTCTCAGTCTTTATTGACTCGGCGCTCTTTATTCTTTTTTATTTTTCGTATAAATTGTATTCATATTCATCGAATCTAATTATTAATTATGGACGAATACATTAATGCTTTATTACATTGCCTTTTATAAGATAGTTCATAGACCATACATATTGGAATCATATATCATTGCTATTCTTTTTCTTTCTTTCTCTCACCCCTCCATTTATCCATATCCCTTTGTTTTTGCTTCACAACCTTATAGATTGATTTTTCTTTTATGTAAAAAAAAATGCTTCAGTTGCTACAACAATATGATCAATACATCATATAGCGACTGGTTCCTTGGATCCAGATAATACGAAGCAATGAGCTGGTTATTAGTTATATAGTTATTAGTTCATACTAGGGGATGGCCCTTTGTTTTTTAATCCTAACCTAACTCTAAATAAAAAACCAACGAGTCACACACTAAGCATAGCAATTATATGGAGATGGAGTCAATCGAATTGTTATTCAACCCTATAGAATTAAGAATTCGAAAAAATTCTCATTTTTTTGATTGAACGGAAAAAAATGAACGAGTTTGTGATTTTTTATTCAATTGCCGGATGGATGGAACAGAAAGACAACGAAAGGCCCATTATTCCTCGTCTGCAAATATCCAAATTTTGATTCCTAATGCCCCATAGATAGTTCGAACTGTATAGGAACAATAATCAATTTTGGCTCGAAT